TTTTCTTTCTGATATTTTGAAACGATTCCATCAATGAATTGAAATGAATCAAACGATCCGTCTATCTATTTTTTTTAGACTATGGTTAATGGATACCTTTAGATCATGCTTCTGTTGAAACTATCAGTCTATTTCCGGATTCCATAAAACTGGAATTCGAAAATTATTTTCCAGTTTTAGATCTCTTAACCCCTTACCTTGGAGATTGATTGAAAATTCATAAACCACCCACGGGGATTTTTATATTTGATTGGATAGTGTATACCCGGTGTGCACACAACACAAAATAGGCCGTTATTCTATTTTCATCATCAAATGATTATTCGATTCTTTTTCCTTAGTCAATCCAAAATTCTTGAATTATCTTAATCTCTAGGAAAAATGCTTTGATTCTTCCATTTTGATGGAATCGGAATAGTTCCCTTCATTCTTATACTACTCCATTTGGATGAAATCGAATCGGATTCAAATATTTCTTATTATTCATGCCTGGCAAAAAGAAAGAATTTGAGTAAACGATCCTATTTTTTTTTAATGAGTCTGTTTTTATGTTATTTCGTACTGTGCAATTCCTTTGTTTGTGGGATCATTTTCTCACGAGAGGTAATGAAAAGAATTATAGAATGGATTGCTATCTATGCCTAGATCAAGGATAAATGGAAATTTTATTGATAAGACCTTTTCAATTGTAGCCAATATCTTATTACGAATAATTCCGACAACTTCAGGGGAAAAAGAGGCATTTACCTATTACAGAGATGGTGCGATTTGATTATTCTTATTTGTTTGATCCTTAGAAGAAAGACACGTGATTCGGGATAGAAAATAAAGAAAAAAGTAAAAAAAAAATTTACGCTTTTTGGGGGTGAAGTTTGTAAAAAAACAACTCCCTCTGTCGTGTATCCACGATTAATGCAGCCTCAGATGCTTCAATTGGCGATTCTAGTATTGAGCGAAAGGTTACACCTATGTGGGTTATTTATGTATTGCAGGTCAACCCCGCTCCATGAGTACCAATAGGTGGCATAGAGGAAGAAGCACTACGCCTAGGAATCAACAACACGAAAACTTTGTTAGAAATTTGATACCCTTTCCTTATCAAGATCGGAACTCAGAAGAATGGTTGGGCCAACAAACATCCATCTCGTTCGTATTTTGGATACACGTATAACCATCGAAGACTGTTGAAGTGACGAATTCCTCGAAATTAAGGGGCGTGAGGGACAAAGAAATTGTTGAAGTTACCTTTTTTTTATCTAGTATCAACACGTTTGATGTTAAGAAAAGATCTTTTGCGGGAAGGTTGGCTAGAGATTTCTTGTAAAAACACTAGCCCCGCTCAGTCAATAATGCGAATATTTCAATCTTTTTTGATTCCATGTATTATTCTCATTATGCACATAAGGGAGGAGCCGTATGAGGTGAAAATCTCACGTACGGTTCTGAAACGGAGATTCTTTGAATCGAAGACGACCGTAACGGATGTCGGCTCAGTCAGAAGGAAATTATGCGGAAGCTTTACAGAATTATTATGAAGCTATGCGACTAGAAATTGATCCTTATGATCGAAGCTATATACTCTATAACATAGGCCTTATCCACACAAGTAATGGAGAACACACGAAAGCTTTGGAATATTATTTTCGGGCACTAGAACGAAACCCGTTCTTACCCCAAGCTTTTAATAATATGGCTGTGATCTGTCATTACGTGCGACTATCTCCACTATAGAAAGAAACGGGGGAAGAGAAAAGAGCGAATCCACTAGCAAATACTAGAAAAAATGCCGAGAAAAAAATTGATACATATGCATCGTAAAAAAAAACGATTTTTATCAGCTGTAGCAAAGAAAAAAGGAACTTCATAGAAGTCGAAATATGAAGAAATGGATATGCCTAGATACTTTATTCTATGGATAAAGGATCTAATTGATAGAGAAAGCACCGTAAAGATCAATTAGTGAGGTTTTGGGCCGATACAATAAGAACTGCTTACTTACTTTTGTGATGATATAAGATAAAAGGTAGGAATCGACTTATGTAATAAAGGCGATCCCCTAAAGGATTGAGCAGCGGTGTAGCAGCAGATCCCAAAGATAGTAAGACTTTTCTTCATAATAAAGAAAAGTCTTTTTCGAAAATTCTATATAAATTTTTCTATGAAACCGAGATAGTTAACTTTCAGAAAATTCTAGCGAGAGTGGAAATGCTTATGCTTTATTCTTCTGAAGGTGGGAGAAAAGATAAAACTAAAAAAACGGATTTTGAATCAAAATGAAAGTTTGAAACTCATGTAATTAACCTCTTTTGGTTAACCCGAGAAAAAATTGGATAGATCTATGAAAAATCTCATTATTCAATTAGATATTAGATTATCTAGAGTAGATTAAAAAAATGGGACACCACAAGAATTGAATGCTGAGCCGTATGAGGTAGTAAACTCTCAAGTACGGTTCTAAGGGAAGGAATTGAACCCCCTATTCCGACCGGGGAGAACAGGC